CTTAAATCTTTGTGTACTGACTCCTAATCGAATTATTTGGGATTCAGAAGTGAAAGAAATCATTTTATCTACTAATAGTGGCCAAATTGGCGTATTACCAAACCACGCCCCTATTGCCACGGCTGTAGATATAGGTCTTTTGAGAATACGCCTCAACGACCAATGGTTAACGGTGGCTCTGATGGGTGGTTTCGCTAGAATAGGTAATAATGAGATCACCATTTTAGGAAATGATGCGGAGATGAGTACTGACATTGATCCGCAAGAAGCTCAGCAAGCTCTTGAAATAGCTGAAGCTAACTTGAGTAGAGCTGAGGGTAAGAGACAAGCAATTGAAGCGAATCTAGCTCTCAGACGAGCTAGGACACGAGTAGAGGCTGTAAATGCTATTTCCTCCTAGTCAAGTCAATACATCAAAATAATCAAAAGAAGTTCTTTAGAACTGTATTATTATACACCACATTTTTATTCTGCCAATTGAACACAATCAAGTCTAATCTGATATAACGAAAAAAAAAAAGAAAATGGGTAGAAAAACTTATTAGATATCACTCAATTGGCTTCGGTATCTAATAAGTTCTACCTACTATTGGATTTGAACCAATGACTCCCGCCGTATGAAAGCAATACTCTAACCACTGAGTTAAGTAGGTTATTTATCACCAAAAAAAGGACCCATCACTTATAGGATTATAAGTGGAATATTATTTCTAAGCAATACCAATCTGTTAACAGTAGACGGATCAGAGAGCTATCATGTGGGATTATGGAATATCCATCTTGACAAGAAATTATCCATATGTTAATATATCTATGACAAGGGCTATAGCTCAGTTAGGTAGAGCACCTCGTTTACACGTGCGCCAATGCTTTTCAAGGGAGCCCATTATGCAATGCAAGAAACATAATTGATCTTAATTGACAAATCGATGTCTTACTCCATAGATTCGAGGGAACAAGAGAACAATAGCCTGACAAATATTGGGTTGGTCCGATTCAGGTGCGAATTCAGGTGCCAAATCAAATAGAACCCGCCATTGATTTGATAGTTGATAAGGTAAATACCCAGTCCATTCAATGCTAGGCATAATGAGTATAAGGGCCTCAAAATAACCTTTTTTCGTCCTATGAACTTTAAGGTGTATGAAGTCTCATATTCGACTCTTGCAGCGTAGCGATAGAGACTCCATCTAACTTAGTTTGATCTAGGCCGAAGGCAGACCTAAGTCAAGGTAACCCTTCTTTGAAACACTTTGGTATTGCTCCTAGATCAGAATACAAATGATGAATCAGAGCACATGGAGCCATCTCATTATTTTCCTGTAAAGAAAAATATGGTGGACTAACTGATCTTTACATCAGTTTATGAAAGAGCCCAATGCAACAAAATGCATGTTGGGTCTTTGAAACAGTTCGAATCATTTCGATAATAATCAGTTTGATCTGTTTTACCGAGAAGGTCTACGGTTCGAGTCCGTATAGCCCTAATACATTCTATTTTAGTTTAGTATAGTTTTCATTTCCTCATTAGTACTTGTTTATAGACGGGCCGGTTGGTTGGTCCAAAAGTATTACCACATGTTCATGTAAATACATAGGGACAGGAAAATAAAAACAATAAATAAAAAACAATAATTCATTCCAATAGATCTAATCAGTATTTGTAAAATCTCGGATAAAATACTCATCTTCCTTCATTAATCTTCGTGGATGGATTACATATGACCTTTTTCCTCTTTTCCTGTCCATGATTAAAGAGTTAGTGATACATTTTTGCGTTGGTATATCGAATCCGGTCAATTTATGAAGTGAGAATCATGACATGATTCTGTCTAAAAACTTCAACAGTCACATAGATCTAGGACCTATTTTTTTCTTGTATTTGTTTTGTGGAGTCGCCTGACTAATCGCTTTTTGGCAGAACAACAACCCCAATTGATTGATTCAGAGATAATGCAGAGATAATGAATTGGTCCTAAATGTATCAATTTCCTTCTTCTATATTCTATGAGTTGAGTTGGTTTTGGGATTTGGTCTGTCAAATCATTCGATAATGTCTAATTCTTTCTATTAGAAGTATCTTTCTTATGTAGATTAGATAATTTACGATTCCGTCTATTATACCACTCTGTGGTATGTTTCATTGTGTAATGTAGGTTTGCTGTAAAACAAACCTTTTTCTTGTAGTGAAATCCAACCCATCGGGTGGTCTTACTATTACTAAGTGTTATTGCCGTAACAAAACAAACAAGTATTTTGGTTCATTCCAAATCGCGATCTTTCTTTAGTACTCGAGATTGGTCTGAAATGGAATGACTCTTTTTTTTTCATTCTAACTCTAATGAAATAACTCGATTCTTTTTATTTTATTTCTGAGAGGGCCAGTCGGTATAGTACAAGAAAAAAGTTTCGAATTTTTTTGTATAGTTTTGTATAGAAAGATATGAGTTGTTATGTGTAAACTCGCAACTCAACGGATTGAATCAAATCAATTAAGGAA